CGACCCAAACCAGCGTAAATAACCCTAGCTTTTATCTCTTATTAAAGAACTACAGCTATCCCTTCCATAAACACGAACTATTATAACTAACAAAGAAAGCATAATTGCTGCCTCTACGACTCTAATTGTCATGACAAATAAAAGCAAAAAGAACTTATTTATGGCACATACACAACAAATAATAACAAAAAACCCCAAAGCAATTATTTCAACTCCTACAAAAATTCTCAGTAAATGACCACTTTTTAAACAGACAATTACTACACCGAAAAGACACATTACCAATCCCCAATATATCATTTACAAAGGTTATAAATATAACATACTAGGGGTATGAACCCTATAACTTTTTTAGTTTACTTTGCAAACATTATTTTTCTCTAACCCAATCTATAGAACCATCTCGCCGTTCATACAGACATCCCACACTGAGGACCAACAAAAACACTATAATAGAAACGACACCAACCACTTCAAACTCCCTTCTTAATCCATAGACAATAGGAATTAAAGCCACAATTTCAACATCAAAAACAACAAATAAAACGGCTAATAAAAAGAATCGTAATGAAAACCTTCTGCGCGCCCTTAAAATAGGCTCAAACCCGCATTCATAAGGAGACAACTTATCACGATTTCACTGTTTTTTTATAAAAAAAAATATACATAGTCTTATTAAAAAAAAAGAAAGAATCAAAAAAAATCTAACAGCTACAAACAAAATCATTTATAGAGAAAAAGAGATTGAACTCTTTACAATAAAGTTAGCAGCTTCACTATGAACCCATCTTCTCTAATGATAACAGGTACAAACCATCTCTTCCATTTTCAGCGAAATGCTTTAATTAAGCTACATTATCAACTCCCTCAGCAATAAACTGTTAAATACAAAGCAATTCAAACCACATCCACAAAGTGTCAATATCAAGAACAAATCTTAAAAGTAAAATGATTACGAGGAGTAAAATGTTTTTTATAAATACGAATAAAACAAACGCAAAGAAAACCGCTCCCAAATAACACATGCATTCCATGAAAACCCGTTATAATATAAAACAAACTACCATAAACACTATCCGCAATAGTGAACCTTGACCTGTAATACTCATACAACTGCAAGCATCTAAATAAGACTCCATGGACAATAGTCACCCCTATTCCGAAAACTGCCTCATTATTTAACCCACATAAAATTGCCTCATGCGCTCAAGTTAGAGATACACCAGACCCTACCAATACTATAGTACCACATAAGGGCAGATGATACGGATTTAAGGTTTGAATGCCAACAGGAGGCCAAGTACACCCTAATGAGATGTCCGGCGCAAGACTTATGTGGAGAAACGCCCAGAAAAAAGAAAAGAAGAACATAATTTCTGATAAGAGAAATAAAATAAAACCATCGCGTAACCTAATGACTACATAAGAAGTATGAAAACCTAGTTGACCCTCACGAATAACATCTCGCCATCAAGACCCTAAACTAACTCTTAATACTACTAACCCTCAAATTAATAAGATGACACCTCACCCATAAAACATTAAAACAAATCCAACAGCTAAACACAGAGAACCAATTGAAGTACAAAAAGGCCAAATGCTAGGAGCAACTAAGTAATATGCATTTTCAATTCGAAACTGTATTCGACTCAAAGTTTCCCGAGGGAACCTTTTTATTAATAAAAAATACCCCACTTACAGATTTTAACTTACTTAATTAATCAATTAAATACATATATAGTATCTGTAAAAAAATTAACAGAAATAAGAAGTTTAAAGGAAACCAGTGAAAAAAAAGATTCAAAAAATCCAAAAAATAGAATTTTTCATGCAACTCATAGACCTCACCTGATTTTCCATGCTGAGTACCAACATAAATAAACAACCTATAACACGCACTTATAAAGCTGATAACCCCTAATAAAACAATTATTAGTCAACTTATAAAAGCACCTGCGACATATACTATAATTTCCCCTATCAAATTAAGGCTTGGAGGACAGGCTATGTTCCTGGAAGACAATAGAAAACATATTAATCTAAGGGACGGCATTATCCTTAAATAACCTTTATTTAGACTGATCAACCGAGAACCTCTATTTAAATACATTATATTTACCATAGCGAATAAGCCGGAAGAACACAACCCGTGGCCGACTATAATAATTAAGGCACCCAAATAACCATAACCTACATTTCTTAAACAGCCCAGTATAACAAATCTTATATGACCTACAGATGAATATGCAACTAAGCATTTTAAGTCAATTTGACGCATACAAACCACACTTCTCAAAACACCTCCTCATAAAGCGATAAATAATAAGATAACAACACCCCAATTTCATATATTAAACTCAATAATCCCACTAAATCGATATATTCCATACCCTCCTAATTTTAATAGCAGACCAGCCAACAATATAGAACCTGCTACTGGGGCCTCGACATGTGCTTTAGGAAGTCAAATATGAAAAGGAAACATAGGAAGCTTTACCATAAAAGCAAGGAAAAAAAACCACGGAAAAATTTCGTCAAATTTAAAAGACCATAAGCTTACTCTACACATAAATAAACTTTTCCCTTCAAAAAATAATTTTATTATACCATATAATAAGGGCATAGATCCGACCACAGTATAAATTACCATATATATAACTGCTTGAATACGCTCTGGCTGATACCCTCATCCTATAATGAGAACAAAAGTAGGCAACAACACTCTTTCAAAAAATACATAAAAAAAAATGGCAGACCTTCTAAAAAAAGACAAAAACAGTAGTGCTAAAACAATAAAAATCACACATCCAAATGAAAACTTACGCTCAACAGTAGTTCTTCTAAAAAATGAAAGCAATACAATGTACAGACTTAACAACCCCAACAAAAAAGAAATAAAATCAACATTTAGAAAACCCCCCAGTTCAATACCTTTGATATATCTCGCACTAAAAACTCTTACAGACAACATAATTATAAGCCCTATTAAAAATATCGCTTGACTGCCTAACAAAATAACCCTTAAAATGGAAAACATAAACCCTAAAACCACAACTAAAATCACATATTTAATCTCACATAAACAACCTACTTTAGCCTAAAATACAGAACGCAAGGGAATACGCCCTTTATTACACATAATAACAACTAAAAGAAGGGCAAATAAAAGAAGAAACCTAATAAAAACATAAATCAAACTTGCTACATTATACCCCCTAAAATCTCCTACAACACTAAAACAATTAATACCTACATCAAAACTCATAAAAATAAAACACAACAGAAAAAAACAGAAAAATTTTCTAGGAATATAGGGCTTTACAAATCGCTGATTTGGGAAAATTCTTAATACATAACCAAACAAAACTATCAGTCCCCCAACATAAATCAAAAAAATTACATACCCTATTAGGCTTGAACACTCAACTCCAATTATCAAAGAAGAAAACACCGCAACAATACCAAGCTTTAAAGCTAGGACCAATGGCTGATTAACTCTAACCATAAGCCTTAAGACTATACTAACAGAAACGACTAAAAAAACTAATATCACACAAGAAAAATGGAATACCATATTATAAGATTTGAAGTCCTACATTTTAATTTAAATTATTTTCTTAAACCAAGAAATTTAGATGGTAAAACCACTACTACGGATTTGCAATCCAACATTATTTAATTAACTACTAAACCAAATAAAACTGCAACACAGACTTTCTCAGTGTAAATGAGACGAACTAATATTCTACTTTACTTAACTTATAACAGCTTACACCATTCTTTTAGGATGAAAACCTAATGTGCTTTTACACTATATAAGCTTATGAGAGAGTAAAGACTCATTAGAAGGTTTACAACCAACCGCCTATCCTTCGGCCACCTCAAATTAATCTAAACAAACCGCATCATGCCACATTTTATAGACATTACCAGGAACGAACTCTACCACAATAGGCATAAACCTATGATTTGCTCCACAAATCTCAGAACACTGACCATATAAAACACCCGGCATATTAACAGTTAAAGGAATTTCATTTACCCGCCCAGGAATGGCATCAACTTTCAACATACAACTAGGAAGAGCAAAAGAATGAATTACGTCAGCTCTTCTAACTAAGCAACGAATCCCTATATTACAAGGAGCGACTATTCGTTGGTCTACATCTAACAAACGATACCCAGTCAAAGAATCCTGACTTTCTATATAAGAATCAAATGTGACAACCCTATCACATGTACTTCCAGAAAACTCATAAGACCAATACCATTGATGTCCAATAGCTTTAAATATAAAATTAGGACTACCAATGTCATCTATTAAGTACAATAAGTGTATTGACGGAACTGCAATTCCTACTAAGCAAATCCTTGGAATCACCGTTCATGCTGTTTCTACTGCCTGAGCCTCACGAAGAAATCGATACCTTCTTCCTCGTAATATTACCCATACTACACCATATAAAACCAAAGACAAGATAAATACCACTAAGCACATAACCCCTTCATGAAAAACAACCAACTTCTCTCCAATTCTATAATAACTATCTTGGAACCTTTTACTACCTCATAATGCCATATCTAAAAATATACTATAAAAAAAATCAAGAAAAAAAATAAAACACCTACAAAATAAAACCTCGTTACAAAAGAAAAAGACTGAACTTTTTGGTTAAAGTTAGCCAGCGAGCTAAAAACTTCCACAAAGCCTATTGGACCCCATTTCTCTAATCATCCTTTTTCGACCCTTTTTACCACGTACCCCGAACCTTTAAGAGATAAAACCGGAATATAATGACTAAAAACTACTTTTAACCCTCACATAGACCCAAAAAAATAACTTAACACACTAGTATAATTTACAACACCGTTTCTGTGGACATAAGACTCATAAATAACTAATCTAACAATAATCAAAACTAAAATTATGTATCTTTCTACAGCAGTTACAACTACACTTTCTACAAAATAAGAAAAAACTTCCATAAAAACATACCCAGAAGAGATGGCCATAAAAAGTAACCTTACATAAGATACTTTTACTACAACTCTCTCTTTTAAAATTAAGCAACGAGGCACTTTCTTTGTTCTAAACAGCACAAACATTCTTATACGAAAAGAATACAGAGAAGTAAACAAAGTCCCCAAAAGCAACAAAAAATACACTAAAAATACATCACCCGCGCACAATCTTACCTCGATAATTAGGTCCTTAGAAAAAAACCCCCTAAGAAAAGGACAGCCACAAAGAGATAAGTTAGCGACCATTAAACACGACCTCCTAAAAGGCAACCTACGTCATCTTTGAGAAGTTATACGCACATCTTGAAAACCAAAACTAGTGTGAATAATTACCCCCGCACACAAAAATAATAAAGCTTTAAAAGTGGCATGAGAGATAAGATGAAAAAACCCTACATAAGGACTACCAATAGAAAGGGAAAACATTATTATTCTTAACTGCCTCAGAGTAGATAACGCAATAATTTTCTTAAGATCTATTTCCATTAAGGCTGAACTACCAGCTATTACAAGAGTTACAATTCTTATAATTTTCAAAACATCCAATACATCTCTTCTTTCACCAATAACACTATACGAACGATACAAAAGATATACACCAGCCGTAACTAATGTAGACGAATGAACTAAAGACGAGACAGGAGTGGGAGCAGCCATAGCAGCAGGAAGCCAAGAAGAAAATGGCATTTGAGCGCTTTTTGTAACTGATGCTAAGACCAATAATAAGCCTACAACCCAAAATTTATAAACCAACTCAAAATTGTATAACACTCACGAACCTTCACAAGACAATAGGGAGATAGAAAACAAAATAAATACGTCTCCAATTCGATTAGTCAGGGCCGTCACTATTCCAGCACCCAACGACTTATTATTCTGATAATAAACAACTAAGCAAAAAGAAGTCACCCCTAAACCATCTCACCCTAAAAGCAATCTAATAAGATCAGAAATAAACAATAAAGAAATTATTGATACAACAAACAAAAAAACCAAACCCATAAACCGATTATAATAAACTTCATCACTTATATATCAACTACAATAAATAAACACTGATCCCGAAATAATCAAAACAACCCTTAAAAACAAGGTTCTACATCAATCCAACAGAATAGACAAAGTAAAGCAAGAAATATCAGAAACTCAAATACTATACCTCATACACATACCACACCTTAAATAACTACTTCTAAAAAGCGAAAACCAACCCAATATAAGTATACAAACCCCCAAAACAGTCCACTTATTTACCACAAAATACTTCACTAAGACAAGTAAAACAAGTTTTCTTTTCAATTAACAGTCGAACGTTCTAACAATAAACTAACCTACCTAAAAAAGGGTGACCCACCGACCTTGATTTGACAAACCAACATTATTTGACCTTAACTACTTTTTTAATATAAAATACTCATAAATATTTCTGGCACCACAAGCCAATGTTTTAATCTTAAACTAATTTTACTGTGCAAAGTATAAGGACACTGCCCATTAATTGAATGCAAATCAAACCTTTTAATTTAAAGTATTATACTTAGTAATTTAAAACATAAAAAACACCTAATAAAACCATAATCAAAGATACGGACAAACACAAAAAAGTTTTTCAGGCTAATACTATGAGAAGATCATATCGAAAACGAGGTAAAGTACCTCGACACCACAGAAAAAAAAAGAAAAAAAAAAGAGCTTCTAAACCAATAGTAACAGCCCTTCTTCCAATATAAACTGCACACGTTAGCAATCTTATAAACAATATATTTGAGTATTCCGCCAAATAAAGTAACGCAAACCCACCACTTCTATACTCTACATTAAACCCCGAAACTAACTCTGACTCTCCTTCAACAAAATCAAACGGCGCACGGTTAGTCTCTGCTAAAATAGTAACAAGTCAAACCAACCCAAACGGCACAAGTACCAAAAACAAACTTATAAATGCTCTTTCTTGTCATTTGGTAATCAAATGAATATTTAAACACGTCCTAATAAATACTGATCTAAATAAAACAAGAGCTATGCTCACTTCATATGAAACTCTTTGTGCCAACCCCCGTATCGCCCCTAATAATGCATATTTAGAATTAGAAGACCACCCTGCAACTAAAACACCATAAACCGCCACTCCAGAATTACACAAAAAATATAAAACTCCTATACTTATAATTCCTTCCGATGTTCTATAGGGATATAAAATCCACAATATCAGTGCCGCAAAAAACGTTATAATTGGACAAATAATAAAAGGCAATACATTTCTATATATAGGAACCACAAGCTCTTTAGTGAAAAGCTTAACCCCATCTGCTAAAGGCTGAATTAAGCCTAAAAAACCGACTTTATTAGGACCTTTGCGTGTCATAATATAACCTAAAACTTTACGCTCTAACATAGTATATCATGCTACTCCCCCAAGAGCTAATAAACCCGGTAATACATATCTAACTAACTCCACCAAACTAACAAGTGAATCATCACTTACAAGATGCTTTCAAAACACCCAATCAAATTAGTCAATTTAACAAAAATACTACGCTTATAAAGTCCTTTCGTACCAAAACAAGACACATTATAAATTAGAGGATAGAAACTGACCTAACTCACGTCGGTCTGAACTCAAATCATGTAAGGTTTTAATGAGCGAACAGATCAACCCTTTAAAACGGCTGCAATTTTAAGGAAACCTTAATTCAACATCGAGGTCGCAAACTTTTTTTTCAATAAGAACTATAAAAAAAAATTACGCTGTTATCCCTAAAGTAACTTAACCACACTTGTAAAAACAGACTTATACCTGTGAGAAAACAATAAATAAATAAGACTATTCATTCTAATCTTGTTGCCCCAACAAAATCTCAGGCCCTTCAATGAAAGGGCTTTAAAATAAAGCTTTTAGGGTCTTGTCGTCCTTCTAATAAATAAAGGCTTCTTCACCTTTAAATTAATTTCAATCAATCCGTCTGACACAGCTTGTCTTACGTTAACCCGTTCATACCAGCCTCCAATTAAAAGGCATATTATCACGCTACCTTAGCACACTCAGGCTAATGCGGCCCTTCATTAAAAATAAACAGTGGGCAGGGCCTACTTTAAATTATCTTAAAGAAATGTTTTTGATAAACATTCGAAGAATTAATTTGCCGAGTTCATTAAACAGAGAGGTTTTAATAATTGATTATTTTCTTATTGTGTTAATAAAACAATAAGATTGAGTAATCTTATTTTCTACTTATTCTATCATTGTTATAGAATTTCAAAACTTACACTTTTACACTAAAATGACAAATTTAATTATTATTTTTCTAAACGACATTATTTGTAACAAACTAATAGATTTCTAATATTAAGAGCACCTTCGTAATCATAAATCTAATTTAATTTATTTCAATACCAAAAATTTATTGCTTATCCAATAAACTATGCCTTAATCCCACTGAAAAAAAGTACTAAATACATTTAAAAGTGAACCAGATAACTTTAAGCGCAAAAAGCATATAACCAATTATTTTAATTTTGGCAGATGTTTTGCTACAAATCTGACTACTAAATAAAATAGATTGCTTAAATTCGGGTCAAATATATACATATTTTCACTCAATAAACGCTTATACAAAAGTTACTTTTATTGAAAAATACTTTTATGACAGTTTTAGGCCCTAACGGTAACACAATAGGTTTAAACCCCTATGATTATTATTCATTCTTACTGAGCCGAAATCAGTATGCTAACAAAGCCAAGGGTCTAACACACTAGAAATTCAATATTTCGAGCTTTGCCACATCAAGGCAACTGGATTAACCCCACACAGTGCATTACAGGGAAAGATTTAACTCTTCACGCAAAAAACCAAAATTTTTAGTACACTAATACTGCCCTACAATAAACTAACAACACTTTCCAGTATCATTACCTTGTTACGACTTATCCCAGATAACCTCTGTGAGCGACGGGCGATTCGTACTCCCCCATTTTCCAATTCGGTCTTTTATTATTTAAGAAACCTACTAACAAGTCCATCTTCAAAAAACCGTTTACCGTTTTAATCCGACTAATGAAATATCAAATGTCATCCAAGATAGCCTTACTATAGCTGCATGTTAATTTGAATTATAGTAACAAATAAGCACATAAAACCTATACTTTAGTATATAGGTTTAAAACAACCATACACACGCATATAAATAAAATAAAGGAACAAATGTAAGTGGAACATCTTTTAACTCTCAGATTCCCCTGTTTGTTTGATGAAGACCGCCTAATTATTTAACTTTCGAGAACAAACTATTAGTGACCAAGTATATATTATTTTACTTTGTGAATAACGGGGTCTCTAATCCCGGTTTTCAACCACACCTACGTAAGAAACATCTTTATAATAAAAACCGGAGAAAAATTTTTTTTCAAATTACACCTATGAAAAACAATAGTGCTTAAACCATCTAGTTAATAAGTCTCTAACCTAACTGTACTCATTCCCAAAAGACAAGAATATAACCGCGACTGCTGGCATTCAATTAGCCACTTTATATCGATATGCTTGACCTTAATCTCTTAAGTTGTCCAATATTTTATACTGATGTTGGGATAATTTAAAACAACACCCTAAACTCATTAAAAATCATGTATTTCATAAAGAAGAAGAAATGAAAAACCATAATCAAATATTCCACTGCTAGTTTAGAAGGCGCACACGCACTAATAACTCCCAAAGCTACAATTCTTTAATTAAACTACTTCTAATAACTATAATATGCGAGACATCAGCCTCATTTTTTAACCCTAAATCAAACACATTTTTCTGCCAGCATACTACTTAATTAGAGAATCCCATAACCCCATTCTTACAGGGTATCCAACCATTAAAAAAAAATATAAACATGTAAACACACGCCCTAACATATCAAAAGGATAAGCAATATCACATGTACCAATTCATGTAAGGCCAACTCACGAAGCAATCAGCCCTCAAAATAAAATTTGCCTAACAGGATAATAGCATAAAGACCGAAACTTACCAGTATGAAACAACGGAACAAAAAACAAAATAACAATAGAAGCTAAAAGAGCCAAAATACCCCCTACTTTATTAGGGATAGCACGTAAAATAGTATAAGCGAACAAAAAATACCACTCAGGTTGAATATGAGCTGGAGTTTTAAGGGAGTTAGCAGGAATCCAATTAGTTCTATCTATCAACAATTCCGGATAAAAACAGACCAACATTATTAAAATGAATAAAAACACACTAAATCCTACCATATCTTTAGATGTGTAATAAGGGTGAAACTCAATCAATATTGGATCGCTTCTTACACCTAAAGGATTATTAGAGCCAGTTTCATGCAAAAAAAATAAGTGTAATGCACTCACAACAACCATAACAAAGGGTAAAACAAAATGCAGAGAATAAAAACGCATGAGGGTTGGGTTTCCGACGGAAAACCCTCCTCACACCCATTCTACAATTATTTGGCCAACATAAGGAATCGCAGTAACCATATTAGTAATAACAGTACAGCCTCAGTAGGACATTTGGCCTCAAGGCAAAACATACCCCAAAAATGCAGTTCCTATCAGTATAAATAACAAAATCACCCCAATATTTCACACCTCTTGATACTTATAAGAACCATAATACAACCCACGACCAATATGGATATAAATACATACAAAAAACATCGATGCACCGTTAGCGTGAATACTTCGAAGTAACCACCCATCATTAACATCACGAATAATGTGAATAACCGAGTCAAATGCTAAGTCAACAGTAGCTGTGTAGTGCATTGTTAAAATAAAACCAGTGGCTAATTGAATCACCAAACACAAACCCAACAAAGAACCGAAGTTCCACCATACATTCAAATTTACAGGTGCTGGTAAATCATACAAAGAATTATTTAAAATTTTTAACAGTTTATTACTATCACGAAAAGGACCATACACTAACCTCAAGGAAACCCCCTTCTTTGATTTACAAAACCAACGCTTCACTTTAAACTTAAGCTTTTGAGACGTTAATATAATAAAGCTGACATAAATCAGATCTTCTGCTTGGAAGGCAGACATAATAGTTTTACTACTTTACTACTTAGCATGCTCGTTTCTATAAAGCCTCAACAAAATACAAAAAATATAGCCTTGCAAAAAAGCCACACCTAGTTCTGCTATCAACAACACTATTCACGCAAACCTACTTAATCCAAATAAAAAAACCCCCATAAAAAGCGAGGTGCTTCCCATTAAACCGCAAAAAGAAGAAAGACAAGAATTTATCCCTATTCCTATAATCAAATGACCCGAAATAATGTTAATCAACAAACGCAACCCAAGAGTAAGGGGACGAGAACAAACTGTAATTACTTCTACAATTATTAAAAAAGGAACTAATAGTAAGGGAGCAAACCTTGGAATCAAAGAAGAGTAAAACTGTAAGAACCTCACCCGAATTCTTGAAATAATTAAGCAAATACACAGCATTAGTGCTAGGGGCAAAGAAACCCTTAATTGCCTAGTAATACTAAAGGCATAAGGAACAAGCCCCGTAAAATTAAACCCCAACAATAAAATAAACACTCTTCTGACAACTAAAGAAAACCCCGAAATTAAACGACCACTAGTAGAACTAACTAATTTTCACGATAACAACTTAGCTTTTTCTACCACTAAAAAATTTCGCGAAACGCCAGAAAATACACTACTCGAAATTAGTACTAGTACAAACAATCTTCTAACCCACAAAAAAAGCATAGAAAAATCTCAAAAACAATAAGAATCAAAATTAGCCCATAAATCCGCTTTAGAAGGCCCACGATACTCTACTTCTATGTTATTCATAAGCACTTAAACTATAAACAATTCAACTATAAAATATAGCGCTTATAGTCAATCCCACGAAAGATTTCTTAGAATTAAAAATCCTATGCTTTATCAAAGCTTTAACTACTCAAATTTAAATTACTAAAGCAAATAAACTATATCTACTTACCCATAATAGTAAAAAAAAAAAAAAAAAAATCTTTAATCGCTTATCAAGTACTTCTTTTTTTCTGATAAACAAGACCGCGGCACGTATGTAATAACACAAAGAGATCAACGAACTGCAGATCAATAAAATAACTACCAATCTATTTTCCATCAGAAAGCTTGAAATAGTCAACATTTTTAATAAAAATAACGGGAAAGGGGGAATTCTTCTAATTCCTAGAACCCCCAGAAATGACCCTATATTCACATTGTTTCCGGCTAATTTTTTGAAATCAAGTACTCATAAACACCTTAATGCTAATAGTACTTGTAATGAATATAATAAAAAATACAAAAAAAAAAGAGACTGAACTCCTATAGCACACAAACAAACCCATCCCATATTCAATAGGGATGAATAAGCTAGAAGGCCTTTAACAGTAGTTTTATCAATCCCGCCAACTCTTCCTACAAACGATGTCAGTACACACGATAATAAAACAAACCAGACATCATGACACATAAAACCCGCTATTAGTATAGGCCCAAACTTTTGAATAGTTAACAACCATATTAGCACAAATCAATCTCTATAAACAACAATGGAGGGGAATCATATATGGAACGGAAACATTCCTAACTTACACAAAACACCCGATGCTATAAACATTCTTCTAACCCATCTTAAAAATCAACCATTAGTAAAACCTATCCTTAAAACAACCCCCAAAAACACACCTCTCGAGCCTAGTACTTGCGCTAAAAAATACTTTAGCATACTCCCCTCGTCTATTTTGCGTACTCTTATTAAACCCAGAAACCCAAAAGAATTAACCTCTACTCCTAATCACACTATGAAGTTCCTATCACTTGCAACACTGATATATACACCAAAAAGCGCTAAAAATCTAGTTAACCAGATAAAGGGACCTTGTCCACGAAAAAAAAACACGGGGGCCCGCATTCTATTTATATTAATAACACCAAATGCCAAAAAAAAAATTCTAAAAAACCAGCAAACTACTAACACAGTAAATAATATCATTTAAATAGACAACTTTTTTACACCCCTAGGATTTACAATACTAAAGCTTCTATAAAACCCTCTTACAAACAAAGAAATATATACCATAAATAACACTATTAACGTCATAAAGAAAAATAAAACTACTAGCTGAGGAGCAAATAATGGCATAATATTAAAAGCCAAGGAAACAACAGTTTCATCTGTAAAACTTAAATCTACTGCATTACCTCTGCCACATGACCAAATTAACAAGAAACACTCCCCACTTTTTTTACAACCCGTAAATGCTGAGGCTTATTATGAAACGGCAAAGGACAACATCATGCCAACTTCCATTCAATTGCACTTGCCCGATTACTCTTACAAACTACGCCACGTTGTGATACCAATGCCTCTCAAACAATAAATAAGAAGTATAAGACACTTACAAATCTAGCTCAAGAACCTAAGGAAGATACAACATGTCATTTTATAAAACAATCAGGATAATCAGAATAACGCCGCGGCATACCACTAAGCCCCAAAAAATGTTGAGGAAAAAAGGTAATATTTACACCTAAAAACATCATAAAAAAATGCGCTTTACTTCAACGACTGTTAAAACAAAAACCATAAAACAGCGGAAACCAATGAAAAAAGCCACAAAATAGAGCAAAAACTGCACCCATAGAAAGGACATAATGAAAGTGGGCAGTAACGTAATAAGTATCATGTAAAGCAACATCCAAAGAAGAATTAGAAAGCATGATACCCGTTAGACCACCTACTGTGAACAAGAAAATAAAACCCAATGCCCAATACAGAGATACCTCATGAAGAAGATGCCCCCCATTAAGAGTTGCAAGCCAACTGAACACTTTAACTCCAGTAGGGACCGCAATAATTATAGTAGCCGAAGTAAAGTATGCACGCGAATCAACATCTATACCTACAGTGAACATATGGTGACCTCATACAATAAAACCAAGAACCCCAATACAAACTATAGCATAAACTATACCCAACACACCAAAAACTTCGTCTTTTCCAGCACAATGAGCCACCACATGAGAAATTGTCCCAAACCCTGGTAAAATTAAAACATAAACCTCTGGGTGTCCAAAAAACCAAAATAAATGCTGATAAAGAACAGGATCCCCTCCACCAGACGGATCATAAAAAGAGGTGTTAAAGTGTCGATCAAAAATTAATATAGTAATCCCACCAGCTAGTACAGGAAGCGATACTAACAAAAGAACAGCAGTTACTACCATAGACCAAATAAATAGTACTATACGCTCTCCACGCATCTCTTTTATAGGAAGATTTTTAATTCTAGTTAAAAAGTTAATAGAGCCTCCAATGGATGAAGCACCGGCTAAATGTAAAGCAAACAAAGACATATCAACTGCCGGACCGCTATGACCAGTATATGAAGATAAAGGAGGGTATAATGTCCAACCAGTCCCTCTTCCATTTTCAATAAAAACCGATCTTAGTAACATATATAAAGATGCAGGCATAAACCAAAAACTAAGATTGTTTAACCGAGGAAATACTATATCTAAAGAGCCCATTATAAGGGGCAACAATCAATTTCCAAACCCACCCACTATTAAGGGCATAACCATAAAAAAAATTATAATTAACGCATGAGCAGTAACAATGGTATTATAAAGTTGATCGTCCCCTAAAAACCTTCCAGGACGCCCTAACTCAATTCGGATAATCATCCTAAGGCTAATACCTACTATAGCCGACCACATTCCCAACAACACATACAATGTACCAATATCTTTATGGTTCGT